TAAATGGAATCGGATTCTATCTAATACAACTACAACGAAAAATTTTCAAATTCAAAAATGAAATAGAGAAAGAGAAATAGAATGGAATGGAAAAGATCAAAAATCAATAAAATTAAAGCGGATAGAAAAACTTATTAGATACCATGGATTCGGATATCTAATAAGTTATACCTACTATTGGATTTGAACCAATGACTCCCGCCGTATGAAAGCAATACTCTAACCACTGAGTTAAGTAGGTAATTTCGAATCAAAAAGAAAAAGAAATGGAACCCGTCACATCGATGGATTATAAATGTAATATTATTTATAAGCAATACCGATCAAAGAGATAAAAGTTGGATCATGTAATATTCATCTTGACAAGAAATTATTGACATGATAAAATATATATCACAAGCAAAAGGGCTATAGCTCAGTTAGGTAGAGCACCTCGTTTACACGCGCGCCGATGTTTTTTCAGAGGAGTACATTATGGAATCAAAAAACTTATTGAGAAGTTGATGTCTTACTCCATGACTTTTAGGGAACAAGAGAACAATAGCCTGACAAAAGATTCGGTCCAATTTAGGTGCCCCTTTTCGATTTTTAGATTTTAGGCAACCAATGGAACCCATTATTGATTTAAGATATTGATAAGGGGAATACTCACTCTATTCAATGCTAGGCATAATGAGTATCAAGACCTCAAAAAATTCTTTTTTCGTCCTATCTTATGAACTTTAAGGTGTATGAAGTTTCATATTGGATTATTTAAGTAAGAAGGGGGCGATGGAGACTTCATTTAACTTAGGTTGATCTAAGCCAAAAGCAAACCTACGTCAGGATAACCTTCTTTGAAACACTTCGGTAGTGCTCTCAGATCGGAATCCAAATAAGAAATCAGAGCACATGGAGCCATCTTCTTATCTTCTTGTCAAGAGAATTATGGTAGACTAACTGATTATTTATATCAGTTAATGGAAGAGCCCAATGCAAAAAAATGCATGTTGGGTCTTTGAAACAGTTCGAATCATTTTGAGAATAATCAGTTTGATCTGTTTTACCGAGAAGGTCTACGGTTCGAGTCCGTATAGCCCTAAAAAAAAATGAAATAAAATTCAAATACAAAAACAAAAATTGTATAGTTTTTATTTCTTCATTATTGTATTGTTTGTTGTTTGTAACTAGCCGCTTGCAATTGCTTGGTTTATCGAAAAACGAAAAAAAAAAGTGCACTTCAATAGACCCAATCGCTATTTTTATTTTTTTTTTTTTTATCTTGTCTTGGCTAAACAAACCCAATTTTATTCATTACTCTTCCTAAGTCAATTACATATGAATTTTTCCCCTTTCCTATCCGCAATCAAAAAGAGTTAGTGATACTTCTTTTCTTTGTCTTTGGGATACCTGCCGAAGCCTAATGAATTTTTGGAGTCAAAATCATGACACGAACTCATTTAAAAACAAATTCCAACCTAACTCAACAAAAATCAAATCTACTAGTAAGTTACACGGATTTAAAAATGACTTACTCTATTTATGGACAAGCTGGAGTTTGAAAAATGAGGATCTTTATTAACTTTCATTATTAACATTGTAAAACGGGCTCTTCTTTTTTCTTTTATTGCTATACCTTACCTGGTATAGCAATAAAAGAAAAAAATAAAGGAGTCTTTTCTTGCCCTAACATTCAATTACTAAATTAATTTAATTAATATATTTATATAATATATTTATATTCATTTCTAAATGAATATAGAAGTATAATCTAAATGAATATAGAAGTATAATTTGAAATTAATATAGAATAAAATTCTATAGAATAGAAGTATACTAGAATAGAACTATAATTTAGTTAATAGTTAATATAAGATCCTATTCTATTAATGTTTAATATTATTAAAATATTATTTATTATTAAATATTAAATTTAGAATAATATATATATTCCATATTATATAGGTAGAGGTACTCTATTACATATAGAATATAGGTATAGTATTTTCTATTTTTATATAGATTAGTATTTTATTAAAAATTCTATAATTCTATTTTAAATTCTTTTTTATTTTTATTTTTATAGAGAATCCGAAGTGAGATGAAAAATAGAGAAAAAAGTCTTATTTGTACTTATTTGTATAAGGTATAAGAGAAATAGCAATATCAATATATATTTATAATTGATATCGAAATAAAATTGAAGTAAATGGAACAATTCGAGTCGATAAATCTTGAAATGAGACATGTACCAAAGCAAACAAAACTAAGCAGTTCAATCAAAATAAATTGTTATTTTGACTAAACAGTTATGAATGAGTTGACAATTAATTTCAATTCGACTCGAATAATCTAGTATATTTTCTACATTCATAGGAGTGCACCCATGTTTCTGCTTTACGAATATGATATTTTCTGGGCATTTCTAATAATATCAAGTGTTATTCCTATTTTGGCATTTCTAATTTCGGGCCTTTTATCCCCAATTAGAAAAGGACCTGAGAAACTTTCTAGTTATGAA